ATCGAAAAAATCATAACTATACTTAACAATAAAATACTAATAAAAGCCCACATACGGCGAAGATGTTTTGTTGCGGTCGGAAAAAATAGAAGTCCCATCCCTATTAACATAGGGACTGGAATTGGAACTAAAGGTATGAGCCAGGAATATTGATATGTATGTTCCATAAAATCAATAAAGTAATAATAATTGTTTTTGATTCTTAATTCAGTGTTTCTGATTCGCCGGTTCTTATCTCTTTTAAAAGGGATTAATAATCTCTTTTAAAAGGGATTAATAAAAAAATTAAGGTATTAAAAAAAACTTAAATAAAATTAGAAAACTTAAATAAAATTAGCTTTTGCTATTCATAGTTATTTTGAATCTTTCCCAACAACTTCAAAAAAAAAAAAATGATAAGTTCAAAGCAATCAAATGTTCTAACTAAGCCACTAGTCAAAAATAAATAATTATTTTATACTTTAAATAAATAATTATTTTATACTTTAAATAAATAATTATTTTATACTTTAAATAAAGAATTATTTTATACTTTATACTACATAAAATAAATAATTATTTTATACTTTAAATAAATAATTATTTTATACTTTATACTACATAATACTACATAAGATTTTTAGTAAGATAGAGCAAATTAAAACTTCACTTATTATTCCCTAATTACACTAATTTATGGCCATAGATCAAGACGTAAGACGAAAGAATTATACAAAATTTAGTTTGATATAAATCATAGGCTGACCCCTATCGTTCCCCAATAAAATACGAATTGGTTTGTTTATTCTTTGTGTATTCACAACCATTAACTAGTTCATCTTGGCACGTATTTATTGTCTACTATTATAACATTTAATAACCAATTACTAGACAAAAATGATTGGATAGATAAAACCTGTTCCATGTATTTTTCATGGATAAATGTAGCATGCCGAAAATAGACAGAGATACGGATAAGGGCGGAAGGGCTTTTTCTTGTTTTTATCAACTTCAACCAATTCTATTTTTGTTATATGGCACAATCCGCCCTATAGATATTGATTTGAATAGGTCTTATAGATATTGATTTGAATAGGTCCTATAGATATTGATTTGAATAGGTATATAAGGGTGGCCGCCAATAACTCCGGAATACGAATTACTTTATTCTACAATATTTAGGGAATAGAAATTGAAAAAATCCCTTATTCCATTTATTTTTTGTTCTAGTAAGATTTTATGCCATTTTTGCAGATTTTGCATATTTCGATTTATTTTTTTTTTTCTAAAGGCAGTTAGTGTAGAGAAAAAATAAACAGATAATGAAATGAACCGTAAAACTAAAAAAGATTTGTTTTAGTTTTAACAATAGATGTCTTTCACATCCAATTTGATCAATGAATAACCTTTTCTTTTTTGAATGGCAGTTCCAAAAAAACGTACTTCTATATTAAAAAAACGTATTCGTAAAAATCTTTGGAAAAAGGGGGGGTATTGGACAGCGTTGAAGGCTTTTTCGTTAGCGAAATCCCTTGCTACTGGAAATTCAAAAAGTTTTTTTGTACAACAAATAAATAATAAAAGGTTGAAATAATCTGAATCCCCGGACTCAAAAATGAGTTAATTGTGTTTCGAATTTCTACTATAGAATTTAGAAAAATCGAAAAAGTAAGTAAACATCCTCTTTTGTAATGTTTTGAACCAATTGATTTGTCTACTTAATTCGAAATCAAAAAATAAAAAAAAAAAAAAGTACTTTTTTTTTTATTTGAGTTGTTCCCTGGAGTTGAAGTTAGAACTATTTAGTTACAGCCGTTACAACGGTTATAGTTTAGAAAAGAAGAAACTATGAAAGTTACGTTAAATAAAACTGAAACCTTAAATATTAAATAATTAAATAAAACAACAAAAGAAGGGGCGGAATCTTTAAATCGCCCTTTCAATGTTTTTAGTAAGCATTCAAATTGATGAATTAAAATCCATTGAAATAGACTCTTTCAATCTCGACGATTGACTAATAATAGGTTATTATGATTTCGAGCAAGCCGCTATGGTGAAATCGGTAGACACGCTGCTCTTAGGAAGCAGTGCTAGAGCATCTCGGTTCGAGTCCGAGTGGCGGCATATCATCTTTAAAAAGATATACAAAAAAAGTGCTCTAAGGAATTTAATTTATGATTTCCATTCTGTATATTTGAGGTATTCTCGCTTTTCATTTTTTTTTTTATGATCTTTTCAACTTTGGAGCGTATATTAACGCATATATCCTTTTCGGTCGTTTCAATTGGAATTACAATTTATTTAATAACCTTCTTAGTCGATGAAATCAGAGGGCTATCTGCTTCATCAGAAAGGGGGATGACAGCTACCGCTTTCTGTCTAACAGGATTATTAATCACCCGTTGGGTTTACTCGAGACATTTCCCATTAAGTGATTTATATGAATCATTAATCTTTCTTTCGTGGAGTTTATCTATTATTCATAGGATTTTTGATTGTAAAAATAATCAAAATCATTTAAGCGCTATAACGGCACCAAGTGCTTTTTTTACCCAAGGCTTTGCGACTTCGGGTTTTTTAACCAAAATGCATCAATCCGGAATATTAGTACCCGCTCTCCAAGTCCAGTGGTTAATGATGCACGTAAGTATGATGGTATTGGGATATGCAGCTCTCTTATGTGGATCATTATTATCCACGGCTCTTCTAGTCATTACATTTCGAAAAGTGATAAGGATTTTTTTGAAAAGAAAAAATTTTTTAAATGTAAATGGGTCATTTTGTTTCAGTGAAATCCAATACATGAACGAAAAAGAGAATTTTTTCCTAAATACTTTTTCCGCTAGAAATTATTACAGGTATCAAGTGATTCAACAAATGGATCGTTGGAGTTATCGTATTATTAGTTTAGGATTTATCTTTTTAACCACAGGTATTCTTTCGGGAGCAGTATGGGCTAATGAGGCGTGGGGGTCTTATTGGAATTGGGATCCAAAAGAAACTTGGGCATTTATTACTTGGACGATATTCGGGATTTATTTACATACTCGAACAAATACAAAATGGGAAGGTGTAAATTCCGCAATTGTGGCTTCTATGGGCTTTCTTATAATTTGGATATGCTATTTCGGAGTCAATCTATTAGGAATAGGGTTACATAGTTATGGTTCATTTAATTAACACTTATTTGAATTGCAGAAAGGGCTTCATGAATATGAATACAAACATAGGACAGCGCGGAGATCGAAACGAAACTTGGTGTTAGTGTAATATGCCGAGAACCTTTTGAATCGCCGCAATGCTTGATTCAAAAGGTTCTTACAAATGCCTTTGGCGGTTGGTCACAATTTCATTTTAATTTTATTTAAATTATTTTACTTCTTTTTTTTATTTAACTTAAACTTAAGAGAAGAAAAAGGATTTCTTTGGTCATTGGATAACGAACTCTTTTTAAAATCAGGAGATTTCTTTTTGGTGTTTTTTAGTCATGAAAACTATCTACAAAAAAAATTTAGATATAATAGCTTCGGCTTTGTCCGCTGAGAGTGAGAGAACGAAATCGGGATAAATACCAATACCTATTACGGGTAGAAGAATCGAGATCAAAACAAATAACTCCCGTGGTCCAGAATCAAAAAAATAAGCGTTTGGGGCATTAAATAGCTTGTACCCATAGAACATTTGCCGTAACATAGATAATGAATAAATAGGAGTTAATATCATTCCAATTGCCATTACAAAAGTGATTACTATTTTTGGCATTAAAAAAAATTTTTGGCTGGTAATTATTCCAAAAAATACTATCAATTCTGCAACAAAACCACTCATGCCGGGTAATGCAAGGGAGGCCATCGATAAGATACTGAATAGCGTGAAGATCTTTGGAATTGGTATAGCTAGTCCACCCATTTCGTCTAGATAAGCAAAACGTATTCTATCATAACTCGTTCCTGCCAAGAAAAAAAGTGCAGCACTAATAAACCCATGAGAAATTATTTGTAAAACGGCTCCGTTGAGACCTGTATCGGTCATCGAACCAATTCCTAGAATTATGAACCCCATATGAGATACAGAGGAATAGGCTATTCTTTTTTTTAAATTCCGTTGGCCGGGAGATGTTGAAGCTGCATAAATTATTTGCACGATACCTACTATCATGAACCAGGGGGAAAATATAGAATGGGCGTGCGGTAATAGTTCCATATTGATTCGAATCAACCCATATGCTCCCATTTTTAATAAGATTCCGGCTAGAAGCATACAAGTACTGTAATGTGCCTCTCCATGGGTGTCTGGTAACCACGTATGGAAGGGTATAATCGGCAATTTGACAGCAAAAGCAATAAAAAATCCAATATATAATAATATTTCCAGTGCCACAGGATACGACTGATTAACTAATGTTTCCAAATTTAATGTTGGTTCATTGGAACCATATAAACCGATACCCAAAACTCCTATTAAAAGAAAAACAGAGCCTCCTGCCGTGTACAAAATAAATTTTGTGGCTGAATAAAGGCGTTTCTTTCCACCCCACACGGCCAGAAGTAGATAAACGGGAATTAATTCTAATTCCCACATGATGAAAAAAAGTAAAAGGTCCCGAGAAGAAAATGATCCTATTTGACCGCTGTACATCGCTAACATCAGGAAGTGGAATAGTCGGGAATTCCGAGTAACTGGCCGAGCCGCTAAAGTAGCTAAAGTGGTGATAAATCCCGTCAGTAAAATGGGTCCTATGGAAAGTCCATCTATTCCCAATCGCCAGTCAAACTCAAAAAAAGTGATCCATTTATAATCCTCGGCCAGCTGGATTAATGGATCGTCCAATTGGAAATTATACAGAATTCCATAGGTCGTTAGAAGGAGTTCTAAGACACATATATATATTGTATATCCTCTAGTCACCTTATTTCCTTTATGAGGGAGAAAAAAAATTAAAGAACCCGCGGCTATCGGAAAAACTACAATTAGTGTTAACCAAGGAAAATAATTCGTGGTAAAGACAAGATACACTTGGCCCAGAAAAACCCGTGCTCGAAACTCGAAAATAGAATATATTCGTATTTTTTTTTTGTCTTTTTCGAGTACGGGTTTTTGTCGGTAATCGGTAAAAAAAAAAAAAGAAACTGTATTCAAAACGGATTCAAGTGGGTTTTTCGGGAACGTATCAATATCAATAAGCTAGACCCATGCTTCGGGTTGTTTCATGCCATAAATAAACTCGAACACTCAAGAAATCCGTTGGACAGGCGGATTCGCATCGCTTACAACCAACACAGTCCTCTGTTCTTGGAGCAGAAGCAATTTGCTTTGCTTTACATCCGTCCCAAGGTATCATTTCTAATACATCCGTGGGGCAAGCTCGTACACATTGAGTACACCCTATACATGTATCATAAATCTTTACTGAATGTGACATTGGATCTATCTATTTTTGTTTTGAACTTTTTAATTTTCGATCTAGTCAATTTTGAAATGTCATATTTAAACACCAGATGAATCAATGATTTACCAGAATTTTGCTAATTAATCCACTTCGGGATCAAGGGAACAAAGATACTTTGATTTCTTCCAGTTTCACAAACAAGATTGAGATTAGGGCATATTATATATCCTAAATTGAATTTATGAATATTATGATTTAAAAATACTACTTATTCAACAAAGTCGATTGATTGATACGCGTCGATTTTCTGTTACGATAAATTGACGAAACAATAGCTGATCCGATAGCTGCTTCAGCGGCTGCAATAGCTATAACAAAAATTGCAAAAATATCTCCTTTTAATTGTCGACTATCAAAAAAATCGGAGAATGTTACGAAATTTATATTAACTGCATTTAGTATAAGTTCAAGACACATCAGGGCCCGAACCATATTTCGGCTCGTAATCAAGCCATAGATACCAATCGAAAATAAATAGGCACTCAAAACAAGTACATGCTCGAGCATCATTAACCAACTCCGTACCAATTTTGATTCATTTCAATCTGAACAATAATGCAAGTGATTTGGTAGCTTAGAATATACCAGGTACGGAACAAAAGAATCTATTTGGTAATAGATCGAATAAAAAAAATTCTATTTTGATTTTCTATTGATCCGTGAATAGTATTCAACTATACTTTACAAGAATTTAAGGTAAATTAAATTTAAGGTAAATTAATTTGATAACACATAAAAAAGTGGAATTGGGATTGCTGTTCCTAGTTATAAAGATTTGTTATTGACGCGCCACGGCAATTGCACCTATCAAAGCAACTAAAAGAATTATTGAAACGAGTTCAAATGGAAGAAAAAAGTCTGTTGATAAATGAATTCCAATTTGTTGACTATTACTTATCAAATCTTGTTCAATAATCTGGTTGGCTCGTGTAGTCCAAATAATCCCGTACCACGACGTATCTAGAATAGTAGTGATTAGCGAAAAAAAAATACTTGTACAAACCAGGGAAGTAAGACCATCGCCAATAGTCCAAAGATTCAACTGAAAATCTTTAGAATAGTCTGAGCCGCTCATGAACATTACAGCAAATATGATTAAAACATTTACAGCTCCCACGTAAATAAGGAGTTGCGCGGCAGCTACAAAATGGGAATTTGATAGAATATAGAATAATGATATACAAACAAGAACCAATCCCAAGGAAAAAGCAGAATAAATTGGGTTGGTAAATAATACCACTCCCAGACCTCCTAATATAAGACCCGATCCCAGAAAAACTAAAAGAAAATCGTGTATTGGTCCAGGCAAATCCATTATATTAAAATAGGAGATAAATAAATCGAAATCTTTTTCATGACCTTATTGAGCCGACCAGGAAAAATGAAAATTATTTATGAGACATTCTCAATTCCAATTCAATGAAATTATAATCTACTAAGCGGGAAGTGATGCGGATACAGTTCTGGGATCAATTTCGTTCTTTTCATTATTCTAAATGGCAATTTGAACTTGAAGCTATATAGTTCCTTCTGTCTATATATTATTTCATTTCAATACAAATTTAGTTGTACTTCTCATCAACCAATCAAAAGTTGGGATTTGGAGTTATTGACCAAGCAAAAAAACAGCCTTATCCCTTTATACCAACTATACCAAAACTGAACCTTAGTAATTCGAAATTAAAAAGGTTTAGACGTTTTTTCGTTGAGGCGAATTCAAGACTGTTCGAATTGTAAAATCGTCAATTACTGACATTGGGAAACGACCTAAAGCAATTTGATTATAATTCAATTCGTGACGGTCGTAAGTAGCAAGTTCATATTCTTCAGTCATTGATAAACAATTTGTTGGACAATACTCAACGCAGTTACCACAAAAAATACAAATTCCAAAATCAATACTGTAATTAAGCAATCGTTTCTTTCGAATATCTGTTTCAAAGTTCCAATCAACAACAGGCAGATCTATAGGACATACCCGAACGCATACTTCACAAGCAATACATTTATCAAATTCAAAATGGATTCGACCGCGAAAACGCTCCGATGTGATTAATTTTTCATAAGGATATTGAATAGTTACAGGTAAACGATTTGCTTGGGATAAAGTAATCATGAAACTTTGACCAATGTACCTTGCAGCTCGTATTGTTTGTTGACCATAATTCATGAAACCGGTTACCATAGGGAACATATTGTGAATATCTATGAATATTTTGAGTTTATTTCTTTCTCTTGTTTGAGACAAGTAGCGAATATTGTATTCCTTTTTTCTTTATAGCGAAAGGAGTTGGGAAGAAGTTGTTAATAATAGATTACCGAGAGAAATAGGTAAAAGAAATTTCCAGCCAAGATTTAATAGTTGGTCCATTCTTAGTCTCGGTAAAGTCCACCTTGTTGTAATAGGAATGAACAAGAACAAATAAGTTTTAGCTAATGTAATAAAGATACCAATTGTCGTTCCAAAGATTCCATCCGCTTTATTTATTTCAACTAGCCCAGGAACAAATATGTATGGAATGGAAAGATTCGAACCCCCCAAGTAAAGAATTGTTACAAATAATGAGGAAACTAATAGATTTAGATAGGAAGCAACGTAAAATAAACCAAATTTGATTCCTGAATATTCGGTTTGATAGCCGGCTACTAATTCTTCTTCCGCTTCTGGTAAATCAAAAGGTAATCTCTCGCATTCCGCTAGGGAAGAAATTAGAAAAACGATAAACCCTATAGGTTGACGCCACAAATTCCACCCCCAAAAACCATATTTTGATTGCGCCCCAACTATATCAACTGTACTTAAACTGTTAGATAATCATAGTCGGTGGTAACATTACGGTTTCCATCGCTATTACAAAACCGTACATGAGATTTTCACCTCATACGGCTCCTCAGGGCCACAAATAAATGTAAGGACCGGACCGGTATTAGTTATTTTGATTAGGATGGATAAAGTCAAAATCTAGCGGAGGATCCCCAATTATACCACTGGAATTCTGTCTGCTCTAAGGATAAAAAAATAGTCTTTCTGAATTAATCTCATCCTTTACGAAAAAAAAAAAAAAATTCTGTGTTGAGTAATAACTTAATCAACCCTTCAATAAAATACTCCTTGTAGAAATATCACTAGATATTTCAACCCATCCTTTTATTTTCGATTACGAAAAAGAATTAGCCATTACACAGTTCATGAATCATGATACGAATTTTCTTTCTATCAATATATGAAAGAACGAATAAAAGGATTCTTTTATATTGTAATTGTATTTTTTCTATTTTTTTGTTCCTCTTCTTCTTTCTGAGAGAATTCCTCTTCTTCTTTCTGAGAGAAAATGGGGCTTAAAAGGGGTAAAGGATTATTTCGTTCCTGATAGTTATTTCTTTAACTGGCGGATAGGAGCATGCTCTGGATCGGAATTGTGGGGAGTACTGCCTGATCATTTCTACCAACTTAAAGCCCCAATTAGTATTCTTTTTATGTTATGCAGAAGTATCCTTTTAGATAATTCACATAATCTACATTACTAACCCGTTGTGTGTATTTTGGTGTTCCTTCCTATCCCCCACTTTTTGTTTTCAAACCCCCTAATATATATTGTAATACATACAATAGCTAATGAAAAATGAAAATTCTATAGGATTGGTCTTTTAAGCCCGCTTCAAGCTAGGATGATCAATCGACCTGTCTTGGGGTAAGGGGTAAGGGGCTTCCTCCACTTTTACTTTTGTTTACTTATCCTTAACGCTTGTACATAGGAAATGAGACTTAATCCACGTTTACTGCGAATTTAGAAGGTGTTTTCTTTCACTCATATATAACTATCTAATTTCTTTTATTAACCTAAAGAGTAAATGTAAATAAATGAATAAAAAAATGAGGATTTCTAGTCAAGTTCTTTTTTTTTTTTCTAGAACGAAAAGCTTAGGTTTTAGCGAATCGCACGCAGAGATATTGATAAAACACATAAAGTTAATGGTATTTCATAACTAATCGATTGAGCAGCAGCTCGCAGACCACCTAAAAAGGAATATTTATTATTTGATCCATATCCTGACATAAGAAGTCCAATAGGGGCAATACTTGAAATGGCAATCCATAAAAAAATACCGATATTGAGGTCAGCTAAAACAAGGTTATAACTAAAAGGAATTACTGAATAACTTAGTAGAATTGCTATGACTGCTATAGATGGACCAATACTGAATAAACTACTATTTCCTCTAGAGGGAAGAAGGTTTTCTTTGAAAAGGAGTTTTGTCCCATCGGCTAAAGCTTGAAGAATTCCCAAAGGGCTGGCGTATTCAGGCCCAATACGCTGTTGTATTCTTGCAGATATTTCTCTTTCTAACCACACAATTACTAGGACACCTATTGTGATTGCCAATACATAAATAGAAATAGGGGCAAGCACCCATATGATCCCATAGACCTCTTGTAGGGATTCCAATCTGGAAAAAGAATTGATATCTTGTACTTCGGGTGTAGCAATTATCATTTCAACGATCAACTTCCCCCATAATGATATCTATACTACCTAATATCGTCATAATATCAGCCAATTTCATTCTTTTAACTAACTGAGGAAGAATTTGCAAATTGATAAAACCCGGTGGGCGAATTTTCCATCTCCAAGGAAACCCACTTTGATCCCCTATCAGAAAAATTCCCAATTCTCCTTTTGGGGCTTCTACTCTCACATAAAGTTCTTGTTTTGTCAATTCAAAGGTAGGAGAAGGCTTTTTACTAATGAATCGATCTTCAAAATCATTCCGTTCTGGATCGCTTTCTCTATCAAAGCATCGGATTTCTAAATTTTCATAGGGGCCTCCCGGAATTCCTTCTAAAGCCTGTTGAATAATTTTTACGGATTCCGTCATTTCACTGATTCGGACTAAATAACGAGCTAAGGAATCCCCTTCTTTTTGCCACTGGACTTCCCAATCAAATTCGTCATAACACTCATAATGATCAACTTTACGAAGATCCCATTCTATTCCAGACGCTCGTAGCATTGGTCCTGATAAACCCCAATTTATTGCTTCTTCTCCACCAATAATGCCTACTCCTTCAACTCGTTCTAAAAAAATAGGGTTTCGCGTAATAAGTTTTTGATATTCATCAACCCCTGTTAAAAAATAATCGCAGAAATCCAAACATTTATCTATCCAACCATAGGGTAAATCAGCTGCTACTCCTCCGATACGAAAATAATTATGCATCATTCTCATACCGGTGGCCGCTTCGAACAGATCATATACTAATTCTCTTTCTCTGAAAATATAGAAGAAGGGAGTCTGTGCACCAATATCTGCCATAAAAGGGCCAAGCCATAACAGATGGGAAGCTATACGACTCAACTCCAACATAATTACTCTGATATAGCTGGCCCTTTTAGGTACACGAATATTTCCCAACTGTTCTGGTCCATTTACAGTTATTGCTTCTGTGAACATAGTAGCTAAATAATCCCAACGGGTTACATAAGGCAGATATTGTATAATTGTTCGGTTTTCCGCAATTTTTTCCATCCCTCTGTGTAAATAACCCAATATCGGTTCACAGTCAATAACATCTTCACCGTCTAGAGTAACGATGAGACGAAGAACACCATGCATTGACGGGTGGTGAGGTCCCATATTGACTATCATAAATTCTTTTTCTGTAGCTAGTATACTCATAGGTTTTTCCTCGATTCATTCTTACATGAATTGTTGAAAACAACAAGAAGTTCATCAACAGTCAAAATCAAATAATTCGAAATTGTTTCTCAAATTTCAAATTAACGATTTTTTGCCTCTCGGATATTCAACTTACTAATTAATTCTTGATAACGTACTCTATTTTTCTTTGACAAATAAGCTAGTAGACGTTGCCGTTTTTCCAAAATTTTACGTAGACCCCTTTGAGATAAATAGTCTTTTCTGTGCAATTCTAAATGTGAAGTAAGTCTACGGATCTTGTTGGTGAAACGAAATACTTGAAATTCAACCGATCCGCTGTTTTCTTCTTTTTTTTCTTGAACCCTAACTGAGATGAATGCATTTTTTACCATAAAACGAAACCCCTCCCCTTTCCTTTTTTAATTTTTTAAGATGAATTTTACTGATCAGTAATAATAATACTACTTACTTCAATTTGATATACACAATAATCTTAAGTTCGTTATGAACTTTATAGAAAATAAATATCAATAATCAATCCAATTTTCAATTTTATTAGGGATCAAAAAGGATGGTATATTTCGGCAAAAGAGAAAAATTTGGACCTAAAAAAAAAGAGTTTATTGATTCATTTATGGATCTAATTAATATGTTCGCCATTAATTTGGTATCTTGTATCAGACTGGAATGGACGACAAGACATGTATACATTTCTTTGTTTTCATATCCCCAAATGGGACATGATAGATAGGAAAAGCACACTATTAACGACTTTTCAATCGTGGATACATATGGACTCTTACCATACTGAAACGACTCCCATTATTGGTATTAAACCAATACCGATTCATACAAATTAAATCTTCTAATCGAGAATTGGCCCAAATAAAGAACTTTAACTTAAATTTAATTAGTTGATTTTTCTCTCTAGCAAGATTTTTGTTTTTATCTAAAACGTGGTCGCCGCCCTTTCCGTTATTAAAAAATACTGGATTTGTCTGCATACCATTTTTATTCTTCGAATTGAAACAAATTAGAATTCTTAATTCTCTACGACGTTTAGGGAGTAAAATATTTTCAGGAACAAGCAAATCATAATTATTTTTGTTTCTATTTCCAGTCATTTTTTGATGTTTTTCAAGGAATTCATCAAAATCTTTTTTATCAACATAGCCTTTGTCTTGGTATCTTTTAGTAATTTTGAGCTTATTCTTATGAACCAATGCAATACCTACGATTTGATATATAAAAAATTGCCCATCATTTTTTACAGACAAACGACGGGGTTCGATAATAAGCATTCCCCCTTTCGTCAAGTCTTTAAGAGCGAAATTTTTCTTAGTGATCAAAATAGGCAGACTAATTTCTCCCCCTTGAATAGAGGCTATAGTAACGTCGCTAGGATTTATTAGTCGAACCAGGTGACAATATACTTTCATATCATTGAGTATTTTTTCTCTGAAAGAAACAGCCCCCCTCCATCGCAACTGCAAACACAAATATCTTTTTAGGAAGAAATCGAGCTGTACTTCGGTTTCTCTTTTGTATTGCTTTATACGGGTTTTCATGTCCGATCCCGTATAATTTTCTTCACCATCTTTTTCTTGGTTTGAGAGAACTGATCCAATAATTACTTGTTTTTGTGCATCCGATCTCGGAGTTCCTTGGTCTGCGAGTTCGTTTTCTTCTTTACTTTTATTCGATAATTCAAGATATTCTTTTTGAGTAGGTGATATAAAAAGATCCGTCTCTTTCTTTCCGGTTATATTTTTATTACGATTTCCATTAAAATTGAAAAGAAGTAATTTGATTGGTATAATCCAGGGTTTCATTCTATATGAATTAAAAAGTAGCACAAATTCTGGGAAGAACCAAGATTCAGGGTTTGATATAGGACAACTTAGTATTTCTTCATTCATTCCCATCCAATCACAAAAGAACCGCTTTTGAGTGGATGGGTTAATTTCTTCATCTTGATGAATTATAAGATAAAAGGGGACTCTGTTATTAATTGCATCAATTTTTTGATAATTATTGGACCCAATCCTAGTATTTCGATTACTGCTGGTACCAGTATCCATATCAATCCAGGCTTCCATATTGTCCTTATTTCTAAGACAAAAATTAATAATTCTCCAATCAAAATATTTTCTATACAAGAACTTTTCCATATCCATAATATAATCTTCTCCTATATAATTATTGATAGAGATACTTCCCAGCATAGCCAACAATTTTCCCTTCTTTATATTGTAATTATAATAATACTCTTCTTTATTATTTACTTGGACTAGTGATCTATCAATATACGAGTTTTTCTTATCTTCATAATTAATCGATTTATATGATAAAAGATCATATCTATAGTGTTTTTTAAAATTCGATTTTTGATTACGTAATAGGTCTGCTTCAAAAAAATGTTGTTTTTCGCAATGAGTTAATCCATTTTTTTCATACGAATCTCTTTTAATTAAATCTTTATTTTGAGCCATACAGTGTTGATTGGCTCTATTTCGCCATTCTTGTGGTACTAATCTAGCCCATTTAATCCGAGAGAAATCATATTGATAATGCCCGCTTAACCAGCGTTTTCGTGGATTCCTTCCAAAATTCCAAAGGGGTTTCTGTCTTAATTGGTAATTAAAGATTCCGTGTTTTTCAAAAAAATCTTTTATTTCATTCTTAAGAAATAGAGATGTTCCGGGATATTGAAGAACGGGTCTTAAATTAGACAAGTTCAAAATTGGGACTTGGAATAATTTGTAAAATACATATGCTTGTGAAAAAGACGATAAATTACAAGAAATCTTTGAATTCTTATTACTAGTCTTAGAAAGTGATTTTTGGATCGTCGAAATAAAGTTAATTCGATTTTTATTTGGTTTATTAACGGGATTTGCTTCATTTTCATTAGTGGGGATGTTTTTCTCAAAAATTTTCATTTTTTTTCTTGTTGATTCACGAAAAGGTTTTGTATTGATTCTTGGAATCGTAAGGGTAGATAGAAAAATATTTCTGTATATCTTTTCAATGACAAATTTTATAAACAAATAGGATTTACGGATTAATCGAGCATTTCTTTTTTTTAATATCCGCCAAATCCTTTTTGATGAGTCTAATATTTTAACAGAATTAGTAGTTTTGTTCGAACTAATATTTGTTTCTTGAGTTAGCGATCCTTTTTTCTTTTCTTTTGTAATTTGATATATTTGATTTCTGATTCTGCTTGTTCTATTAGTCAGATTTTTCATTTTTTTTTCGGTCCGGGATAATTTCGTCCAATCCATAGATGAAATTTCAATAGATGGTTCGTGAATCATCTGCTTATTGATTATCGAATTTTTTTGAGTTTCGCCCAATTTCTCGATTTCTCTCAAGTTTCTTTTTGATTTTGAAAGTTCTTTTATTTTTCCTTCTTTGAAATCCCTCAAAACTATAAAGGACTTAGTTTTCAATTTTACAATTTTTTTTTTTAGTTCTTGAAAAATGGGTTCAAAAAAGGAACGTCGTTTTCGGGGAGAACCAAATGGCATGTCAGTTTCCAGCCCCAAAGCTGTTAAAAAACTAAAATCAGTTTCTTGTTCACTTTTTGGATCTTTATGAGAGGATTGTATCGTAGATACGTGCCAGGGTTTCAGGTGAAAAGGGAATAGGATCTTTATTTGAATACCTTCTATTAACCAGTTTTTCGGAAATTCTGTTTCAGATAAATTAACACCACTATAAGTGCATTTAACATAAATTTCACGATTCCAATCCTTAAAATCCTCGTACCACTCGGGTTCTTGGAATAATAGTATGCGAACCACATTTTTAGCTATTATCAATAACGGTAATATAATATATTTTCTAAGAATCGATTGGATTACTAACATAAAACTTCTTAGTATTCGAGTAAGTAAACGCTTATC